GTATTATGTAGCTTAATAACAAAGCATAGTGCTGAAGCCACTAAAACTAAACCAACAAAATATCATTCATACCACATAAAAGTGACATATTTGTGCATGATATATATATATATATCACCACACATACCACATAAAAGTGGCATATTTGTGCATGATATATATATATATATATCACCACACATACCACATAAAAGTGGCATATTTGTGCATGATATATATATATATATCACCACACATACCACATAAAAGTGGCATATTTGTGCATGATATATATATATCACCACACATACCACATAAAAGTGGCATATTTGTGCATGATATATATATATATATCACCACACATACCACATAAAAGTGGCATATTTGTGCATGATATATATATATATCACCACACATACCACATAAAAGTGGCATATTTGTGCATGATATATATATATATCACCACACATACCACATAAAAGTGGCATATTTGTGTATCAAACATCAGACAAAATATTTGGGTGTCACACAGCCAAACACCTCACCCAACATATTTAACCAAACCAAGCATAATGTTTTAGCCACTATCCTTATGACACCAAACGTTTTGGTCCTAGACTTACTACTATTTACAAACAAGTTTATACATGCAAGCCTCAACATTCCAGTGAAATACGCCTACAAAACAAAATGTAAACAGAGCCGGTATCAGGGTAGCCCTAAGACGCCAAGCTTCGCCACATCCACACGGACATGCAGCAGTAATTAACATTTAACAATGAGCCAAGCTCGATTAAGCTATGATTAATTAGAGTCGGCAAATCTCTGTGCCAGCCGCCGCGGTTATACAGAAGACTCAAAATAGCAGAACCGGCAAAAAAATGACTAAAATCCACTTAAGCTTATCAAATAAGAAAAACACAAAATCGAACCGTCAAACAGCACCTACAATAAACCCAAAACAATCTTATACTAAGGACATTTGACTCATAAAAACCAGGAAACAAACTGGGATTAGATACCCCACTATGCCTGGAAATAAACACCACTCTGCCAAAAAAGTACAAATAAAACTCAAAACTTAAAAGACCTGGCGGTGTCCAAAACCAACCTAGAGGAGCTTGTTACATAATCGATAATCCACGTTTAACCTTACCTGCTCTGGCGAATCCAGCTTGTATACCGCCGTCGACAGCCCATTTTCCAAAAAATAGAGCAACTTAAGCCCCCCCTTAAAACGACAGGTCAAGGTGCAGCCTATGAGAAGGCCAATAATGGGCTACACTACTGAACATAACAAAAACTCCACTGAAACACAGTTGCATGAAGAAGAATTTAGCAGTAAGAAGAATAAGAGCGTTCTACTGAACCAGGACATTGAACACGCACACACCGCCCGTCACCCTCACCATATAATCCTATAGGAGAGGAAAGTCGTAACATGGTAAGCGTACCAGAAGGTGTGCTTGGAAGCAAAAAGTAGCTTACCACAAAGCACCCGACTTACAAACGGAGGACGTCCTACACACCTTTTTGAGCAAAACTTTAGCCCAACCAACACCACAAAATAACACACACCTACACCAAAACATTTTAAAAGACTAGTAGCTGAGAGCAAACCTCAAATTTGACGCAATAGAGACTAGTACTGTGAAGGAAAATTGAAAGACCAATATATATCAAGCACAAAAAAGCAGAGATAAAACCACATACCTCTTGCATCATTGTCCAGCCAGTCTAATTCAGACAAGAAGTTCCCTAGCCTGACACCCCGAATGTAAGTGAGCTATTCTCAAGCAGTTTAATAGAACCAACTCATTTCTGTTACAAAAGAATGAGAAGACTCGAGAATAGAGGCGAAAAACCAAACGAACTTACCGATAGCTGGTTGCCTGAATAATGAATTTAAGTTCAACCTTGGGCTGTAATTATAAAAGCATAATAAACACTTTTGCCCAAGATATAGTCAATAAAGGTACAGCTCTATTGATTCGGGCTACAACCCAAAATGGAGAGAAAGACACAAATATATTCGACCAGTTGGCCTTAAAACAGCCACCACTAAATATTACGTCACAGTAACACCGCCTTAAATACAAAGACACAAACCAACCTCCCACTTTCCAACCAGGCCATTCTATAAAACTATAGAAGAAACCCTGCTAGAACGAGTAACATGAAAATTTTCTCTAAGATAAAAGCCCAACAATTCAGAAAATATGAAAAATAGTTCATCAACCATAGAATAAACTGTAGCCCCGACACAGGATTATTCTCAGAAGACATAAGTTTTCAAAAGGAACTCGGCAACCAGCCTTTCCAACTGTTTACCAAAAACATAGCCATTAGCCAAACAAGTATTAAAGGTAATGCCTGCCCAGTGAGGGAAACCTTAAACGGCCGCGATAACCCGTGCAAAGGTAGCGCAATCACTTGTCTTCTAAATAAAGACCTGTATGAATGGCCACATGAGAAAGAAACTGTCTCTTGAAAACAGTCGGTGAAACTGATCTGCCTGTACAAAAGCAGGCATACCAAAACAAGACAAAAAGACCCTGTGAAACTTTAAACTACCACCAAACATATGGTGCTAATTTTAAGTTGGGGCAACTATAGAGAAACAAAACCTCTATACTTCCACCAGATCAACCAATCTATTGGGTTAAACCATAAGACCCAGTACGACTGATCAATGAACCAAGCTACTCCAGGGATAACAGCGCCACATTCTTGAAGAGTTCTTATCAACAAGAATACCTACGACCTCGATGTTGGACCAGGATATCCAAGTGGTGTAGAAGCTACTAACGGTTCGTTTGTTCAACGATAAAAATCCTACGCGATCTGAGTTCAGACCGGAGCAATCCAGGTCGGTCTATATCTGTTCCACCGCTTCATCCAGTACGAAAGGACCGATGAAGCAGGACCAACCCTGAAGGAAAGTCCTTCAAACAACGCACTGAAAAAATCTCAAGTGCGAAACATGTGCCTAGGCATCACAATCCTAGGCAAGAATTTCCATTTGGTGTGGCAGAGTCAGGCAAATGCAAAAGACCTAAAACCTTTAATCAGACGTCCAAATCGTCTCACCAATAATTAAAGCACTACAAATAATAAACTTATTAACAATTGTGATTACCACTTTAGTAGCAATTGCCTTTTTAACCCTCCTAGAACGTAAAATCATTAGCTCTGCACAACAACGCAAAGGCCCAAACACCATCGGACCAAAAGGGCTCTTACAACCAGTAGCAGACGGAATCAAACTGTTCGTAAAAGAGCCCATCCACCCAACACTATCATCAAAAACCATATTTATTATTTCCCCCATTCTAGCCTTAACACTAGCAATACTGATATGAACCACAATTCCCATACCGCACCCACTAGTAAATATTAACCTTGGTTTACTATTACTAATGGCTATTTCAAGTATATCCGTATACACCGTCATATGATCAGGATGAGCATCAAACTCAAAATACGCATTAATTGGGGCACTGCGAGCCATCGCACAGACAATTTCATATGAAGTTACACTAGGACTGATCCTAATATGTATAGCATCCCAAACAGGGGGTTACACAATACAGCTATTTCTAGAAACCCAAGAAAAGACGTGACTAGCACTAATATCTTGCCCTCTAGCCATAATATGATTTGTATCAACACTAGCAGAAACAAACCGAACCCCGTTTGATCTTACCGAAGGGGAATCAGAATTAGTGTCCGGCTTCAACGTAGAATACGCCAGCGGAATATTTGCCATGTTCTTCCTAGCAGAGTATTCAAATATTCTAATTATAAACACACTGTCAGTAATCCTTTTTTTAAGCCCAGCACCATACAATCCAGCCACATTTCCAATAAACCTGATAACAAAAACCACCCTATTAACCATGGGGTTTATCTGAATCCGAACAGCCTACCCACGATTTCGATATGACCAACTAATACATCTTCTATGAAAACAATTTTTACCTATGACCTTAGCATCCTGCTTGTTATACACAATGATGCCTATCTCGATTATAGCCCTTCCTCCAATCGCCTTAATTAGAGAAAGAGGACTTGAACCTCCACAAAAAAATCCAAAATCTTTTGTACTACCATCTATACTACTCTCTAACTTAAACAGAAGTGTGCCCGAGACAGGGGTTATTTTGATGAGATAAACACAGAGCAACACACTCTCGCTTCCATTAGGATCTGCTACATTAAGCAGTTGGGCCCATGCCCCAAAAACGGTATCTATACCTCCTAATATATTACCCCCACAGCCATCACAATCATTACCCTAAGTATTATTATAGGCACTATTTTAACCATATCAAGCTCTAACTGACTTATGGCCTGAATCGGATTAGAACTAAACATATTAGCCATCCTTCCAATTATCTCAAAACCAAAGACCACACGAGCATCAGAAGCCACAATCAAATACTTTTTAACACAAGCAATTGCATCCGCAATAATATTACTATCCAGCACAACTAATGCCTGGCAAACCGGCAACTGAGACATCCTAGAACTCAAAAATAAGTTCTCCACAACAATCATAGCCCTGTCCCTAATAATAAAAATAGGGGCTGCCCCAGTTCACTTCTGACTTCCAGAAGTACTACAGGGCACAACACTGCAAACAGCACTACTTATTACAACATGACAAAAACTTGCCCCTGTCACATTAATGTATATAATTTCAAATAATATCCAACCCGCTCTTTTAATATCCGCAGGAGTCCTATCAATAGTTGTTGGCGGGTTGGGAGGTATCAACCAAACACAACTACGAAAAACAATAGCTTACTCATCAATTAATAACCTGGGCTGAACCATTATAATTATAGCTCTCTCCCCAAACTTAGCAATTATAAACATCACCATTTACATTATTATAACTACTCCAGTTTTTTTAATAATAAAAAATACATCTATAAAAACATTACAAAATTTGACCACAACATGAACAACCTCTACAGCAACAACTCTATCCATTGCCCTCCTAATACTGTCAACCAGCGGCCTACCACCATTCACAGGGTTTATACCAAAAATACTAGCTCTTAACGAACTAATTACACAAAAACTTACAACACTAGCAACCCTAGCAATCATAACGTCTTTAATTAGCTTATTGTTTTATTTACGAGTCGCATATCTAATTATGATACTCACACCACCGATAACAATCCCAGCATCAACAAAATGACGAAATCAAAACCAAAAATCACAACCAATAGCAGTAATAATCCCAACAGCACTATTTATTACCCACCTAATCCCAGCAATCCCATTCTAAAGAAGCTTAGGATTAAACTTATTAAACCAGTGGCCTTCAACACCACAAACAAGGGAGGACCCTTAGCTTCTGAAAGACCTATAGGACTTTCTCCTACATCATCTGCATGCAACCCAGATATTTTTATTAAAATAAGGCCTATAAACCGGCGAGCCTCGATCCCGCAAAAAATAGTTAACAGCTATTTACCTAAACTAGCAGGCATCAGTTTATTTACTAACCCCATAAGGCCTACGAAAACTTGCATTTTCAAAGCCAAACTTGCAATTTAGCATTGCCTAGGCCTGATAAGAGGAGTTATTACCCCATCAATGGAATTACAAACCACCGCCTTAATTCAGCCATCTTACCATGTCAACATTAACACGCTGATTTTTATCGACCAATCACAAAGACATTGGAACACTTTACTTCCTGTTCGGTGCCATAGCCGGCTTTACCGGCTCAACAGTTAGCCTTATAATTCGACTACAACTAATCCAACCAGGCCAATACAACGGAGACACAATGTATAACACTTTTATTACACTTCACGCCTTCATTATAATTTTCTTCATAGTAATACCAATTATAATTGGAGGATTCGGCAACTGACTAGTACCACTAATACTAGGGGCTCCCGACATAGCATTTCCACGAATAAATAATATGAGCTTCTGACTTCTACCACCATCATTCTTCTTACTTCTAATGTCATCAAAATTCGGTGACGGAGTAGGAACAGGCTGAACAATTTACCCCCCACTAGCAGGAAACATAGCACACTCAAGCCCATCAATAGACATAACAATTTTTGCACTACACCTAGCCGGAGCATCCTCAATCTTAGGAGCCATTAACTTTATTACAACCTGTATTAACATAACCCCACACTCAACAACCCCATACAACTGACCACTGTTCGTCTGATCCGTATTCTTCACCGCAATCTTACTCCTACTAGCCATCCCAGTATTAGCAGCAGCCATCACCATACTCCTAACAGACCGAAACCTAAACACAACATTCTTCGACCCCGCCGGGGGGGGAGACCCAATTCTTTTCCAGCACCTATTCTGATTCTTTGGCCACCCAGAAGTATATATCCTCATCCTTCCAGGCTTCGGAATTATTTCGCATATTGTTACCCACTATTCGGGAAAAAAAGAACCATTTGGATATCATAGTATAGTATGGGCCATGCTTGCCATCACCACACTAGGATTTATCGTATGAGCACACCACATATTTACAGTCGGACTTGACATCGACACACGAGCATACTTTTCAGCCGCAACAATAACAATTGCAGTCCCCACAGGAATTAAAGTCTTTAGTTGAGCCGCTACAATCTTTGGCGGAAAAACCAAATGAAATGTTCCAATACTATGGGCAACCGGGTTTATTTATTTATTCACTATAGGAGGTTTAACAGGGATCATGTTGTCAAACTCATCCCTAGACACACTACTACACGACACGTACTACGTAGTAGCACACTTCCACTATGTTCTATCAATAGGGGCCGTATTTGCAATTATAGGAGGACTTGTATACTGATTCCCAATATTAACAGGATATTCAATTAACCAACGAATAGCAAAAGCCCAATTCTGAGTTATATTTACAGGAGTAAACATCACATTCTTCCCACAACATATATTAGGACTAGCTGGAATACCACGACGATACTCCGACTTTCCAGACACCTACACATTATGAAACAGCATGTCATCATTAGGATCAATTATTTCAATGATGGGAACAATAATGTTAATTGGATTGATCTGAGACGCATTTACAAAAAAACAAAAAACATTAACAACTCAAGCCGACAAAAAACTACAAGAATGAACCCAAGGCTGTCCACCGCCAAACCACACCTTTACCACCCCTCCAATAGTCACTTCACAAGAAAGAGGGGAATCGAACCCCATAAAAATGGTTTCAAACCAATCGCAATCCACTTTGCTTCTCCCTTCATAGAACTTTAGTATATTACACATTACATGATTCTGTCAGAATCAAAACATAGGGTCCCTATAAGTTCTAATGTCAGAGCCCTCACAAATCTCACTAAACAACGCACTCTCACCAATAATAGAAGAGTTCCTCTATTTTAACGACTATGCCATAACAATGCTACTAATGATCTGGTTTTCAGTAATAACCACTCTATTTACCATCTCAACAACAAAACTCTATGACATTGCCCCAAATGATGCTAACCACCTAGAATTTATATGAACACTTCTCCCCATTCTAGTGCTAATATTTATTGCCCTCCCCTCAATGCGAACCCTCTACCTCCTAGAAGACCAAAACCCCCCACACCTAACCATCAAAACATTAGGCCACCAATGATACTGAAGCTATGAATATTCAGACTATGAAAATATGTCATTTGACTCATATATAATCAAAGAACAAGACCTAATAAGCGGAGCCCCCCGACTACTGGAAGTTGATAATCGAATAGCAGTCCCAATAAAATCTACAGTACGACTATTAGTAACAGCAGAAGATGTCCTACACTCATGAACCCTTCCAACCCTTGGAGTTAAAACAGATGCAGTGCCTGGACGACTAAACCAACTAATTTTTACAACCATACGGCCAGGCGTATTTTATGGCCAATGCTCAGAAATCTGCGGCACAAACCATAGCTTTATACCAATCACAGCAGAATCAATACCAATAAAACAATTCGAAAGCTGAGTCACCACCTTAATAAATTCACTAGGAAGCTTGCAAAGCACTAGCCTTTTAAGCTAAAGAAGAGAAGGATTCTCCCAAGTGGATGCCGCAACTAGATACATCAAATTGATTTTTAACATTTCTATGAACTTGATTGATTTTATTAGCTCTAATTACAAAAACTACAAAAACTAAGCTTACCATAAAACCTAAAAAATTTAAAGACAAAGTAGACCATAACCAATGAGCCTGGCCATGATAACAAACCTATTTAACCAATTTGAAGCACCGCAGATATTTGGAACAAAAATAACCCTAATCACACTGCTTATCCCACTAGTACTGACTCCACAACCAACAAACCGCCTAAATGCCAACCGAACTTATACACTAACAAAATGGGTATTAAAAGAAATTACAAAACATCTTATAATACCGGCCTCCAAAAACGGATTTAAATGAGCTCCCCTTTTAGCCTCCTTACTACTAATACTACTAACACTCAATATTGTAGGAATATTCCCTTATACATTCACACCCACAACCCAACTCTCCGTAAACATAGCCCTTGCACTTCCACTTTGACTAGCAACAGTATTAACTGGTCTTCGAACACAGCCAACCAAATCCATTGCACATCTATTACCAGAAGGCACACCGGCCTTATTAATCCCAACCCTCATTATCATTGAATCAATCAGCCTATTAATTCGTCCAATCGCTCTGGGAGTCCGACTAACCGCCAATTTAACAGCAGGCCACCTCCTGCTCCAGCTGATTTCAACAGCTGCCCTCACAACAACCAAAATAGCCCCAGCCCTATTCTTGCTACCAACACTACTTCTAATTCTGCTAATGATCTTAGAATTTGCAGTCGCCATCATTCAAGCCTATGTCTTTACTTTACTGACCTGCTTGTATTTACAAGAAAACACATATGACCCACCAAATACACTCATTCCACATGGTAACCCCCAGCCCATGACCAATCTTAAGTGCCATATCAGCATTCACACTGGTCTCAGGACTTGTAACATGAATACACTCAAAAACAACAACCCTAATAAGCTTGGGGTTATTTACAACCCTACTAACCTCCTATCAATGATGACGAGACATTGTACGAGAAGGCACATTTCAAGGACACCACACTAAAGCTGTACAAAAAGGCCTTCGATACGGAATAATTCTGTTTATCTCCTCAGAATTATTGTTCTTTTTTGGCTTTTTCTGAACCTTTTTTTTCCTCAGCTTCAACCCAACCCACAACATCGGAATACAGTGGCCACCCAAAGGCATTATTCCCTTAAACCCATTTGAAGTCCCACTACTAAACACAATAGTATTACTAGCCTCAGGATTTACCGTTACATGAGCTCACCACTCCCTTATAGAAGGAAAACGAAATAAAACAATTATTGCCTTAACAATAACCATTATGCTAGGTGCTGGTTTCACTTCTTTACAAGCCATAGAATACCACGAAGCCTCATTCACGATATCCGATGGCGTTTACGGATCTACCTTCTTTTTAGCTACAGGATTTCACGGACTTCACGTAATGATTGGCACAACATTCCTGATCGTCTGCCTAATACGACAAAACTTATTTCACTTTACAACCACACATCACTTTGGCTTTGAGGCCGCCGCATGATACTGACACTTCGTAGATATAGTATGAATTTTTCTCTTCACATCAATTTATTGATGAGGATCATATCACTTTAGTATAACAAATACAAATGATTTCCACTCATTTAATCTTACAAAATAAGAAGTGATAATCAACCTAATAATAGTAATTCTACTTACTACAACCATCCCACTGATCCTTATTACTTTTAACCATCTAGCACCAAAGACAAACCCAGACATGGAAAAGCTCTCCCCATACGAATGTGGCTTCTCCCCACTTGAAAATGCACGACTCCCACTCTCAATTCAATTTTTCTTAATCGCAATCTTCTTCTTGCTATTTGACCTTGAAATCGCTCTACTCCTTCCAATTCCATGAGCATTAAACACCTCAATAACCGCAACAATATGAATACTCCTACTCATTTTTTTATTAACACTAGGACTAGCATATGAATGAAATCAGGGGGCCCTCGATTGAACAAAATTAGAGATTAGTTTAATACAAAACAGCTACCTTCGAACTAGCAGCTTTAGGCACACCTAAATCTCTATGTGATACAAATATATTTTACAACAACTAGCGCCTTCTTGCTCAGCTTGATTGGAATCTCAACAAACCGAACCCACTTGATATCCATACTTCTATGTATAGAATCTATAACCCTAATTCTATTTTTATCAATGGCAGCATCCTCAATCAGCAACACAAACACTACACCAATTACTATTATTATAGTCGCTATAGGTGCTTGCGAAGCAAGCACAGGCCTTACCCTTGTAACAATTACAACACAAAAAAACACAAATGACTACGTAAAAAACCTGAACTTGCTAAAATGCTAAAAATTTTAATTCCAACGATGATATTAATCCCCTCAGCCACCCTCATTCAGCACAAACTCCTATTTATAACTATAACATCATACTCAATACTAATAACCCTTTTAAGCCTCCAATGACTTCATATACCAATAATATTAAACAACATGTTTTCTAACCAATATTTATTTATTGACCAAATTTCAGCCCCACTAATTATCTTGTCATACTGACTTCTTCCAATGATAATTATCGCAAGCCAAAACCACCTAAAATCAGAACCTGAGCCACGAAAGCAAGGATTTCTGGTAAACGTTGCTACTCTACAAACGCTTTTAGTAATAACACTTTCAGCAAACAATATAACACTGTTTTATATCTTATTCGAAGCAACTCTTATCCCAACCCTAATTATTATTACACGGTGGGGGTCCCAGCCAAAACGACTAACTGCAGGAACATACTTTATATATTATACACTATTAGGCTCCCTCCCATTACTAATTGCAATCTTATTCCTAAATAATCAAGAAAACAATTCAAATTTCCTAATACTATCTCTACTAAAACCCACTGCCCATAATCAACTCACAAACAACATCTTATGGCTAGCATTTATAATAGCTTTTCTTGTGAAAATACCACTATACGGAGTACACCTCTGACTGCCAAAAGCACATGTAGAAGCACCAATTGCCGGCTCAATAGTGCTAGCGGCCGTGTTATTAAAACTTGGCGGATATGGCATTATCCGCATATCCCCAACAAACCTTCTAACCCCTTTAATTTACCCAGCAATCGCAATAGCCACATGAGGAATTATTATAACAGGACTAACATGCTTGCGAAAAACAGACCTAAAAGCCCTCATTGCCTACTCCTCAGTAGGTCATATAGGACTAGTAGCCTCCGCTACACTTATTCAAACTCCATGAAGCACCTCAGGGGCAATTATCCTAATAGTCGCCCATGGCTTAACTTCCTCAATATTATTTTGCCTAGCCAACATATTATACGAACGAACGAACACCCGGATGCTAATCGCCATACGAGGGATACAAAAAGCCATGCCCCTAATAACCTCATACTGACTAATGGCAAGCCTGACTAACCTAGCACTACCCCCAACAATTAACCTAATTGGAGAAATTCAAATTATAACTACACTATTCAATTGATCTCCCCTTACAATTATAATAACCGCCACAGGAGCAGCCATCACGGCAATCTACTCGTTACAAATATTTATAACCTCTCAACAAGGACACCTGACAAAAGACTCAAAAGAAGTCTACCCAGCCCAAACACGGGAACTATTAGTTATAATCTTACACATACTACCAATCCTATTACTTACATTAAGTTCAGAACTAATTTACTAGTGCCAAGATAGTTTAATAAAACACTAGGTCGTGACCCTAACAATAGATATCTTTCTTCTTGGCCAAAGGGCTTTAATTGAACTGCTAACTCTCATATCTGAAACTAAAACCTCAGGCCCTTTAACTTTTAAAGGATAATAGCAATCCCGTGGTCTTAGGAACCATAAACCTTGGTGCAACTCCAAGTAAAAGCCATGCTAGAATCAATAATAATTTCCCTAATCCTAACCTCCATACTACTTCTAGCACTCCCCATCATTTCCAAAAAATATGAAGCAAAAATTACAAAAGTTATTAAAACATCCTTTTTACTTTCACTCTTTCCAACAATGCTAGCCATAAAATATCAAACACAGAACATTAACATTGACCTTTACACAATCAACACAGGAATAACAAACATAACAATAACCCTCATAATTAATAAATACTCCACACTATTTTTACCAACAGCCCTATTCGTTACCTGGTCAATCATAGAATTCTCAACCTGATATATAACCAATGAACCAACAAAAAAGTTCCAAAAACATTTACTGATCTTCCTAATCTCCATACTTACTCTAGCAACGGCAGGAAGCTTTATACAACTGCTTACCGGCTGAGAAGGAGTAGGAATCCTTTCTTTTATGTTAATTAACTGATGATCCACACGAACCAACGCCAACGCAGCAGCCCTCCAAGCAATTATTTATAACCGAATTGGAGACATTGGCTTAATCTTAGTCATGGTCGCCCTACTCTCAACCTTAGGAACATGAGATATTATATCAACACTAACATTAAACACAAAGGACACCCTAATCACACTCGGCCTAATTATGGCCGCAATTGGCAAATCAGCCCAATTCTTCATGCACATATGACTGCCCGCAGCAATAGAAGGCCCCACCCCAGTTTCATCCCTTCTTCACTCCAGCACCATAGTCGTTGCAGGAATCTATATGTTAGCACAAATACACCCAATAATAAGCACTAAATACTTAACAACAATCTGCCTTGGTCTAGGCACCCTTACGTCCATCTACTCCGCATTATGCGCTATTGCCCAAAATGATATTAAAAAGATCATCGCCTTCTCCACCTCAAGCCAGCTGGGCCTTATAATAATCGCAATTGGAATCAATAAACCAGATCTTGCCATATTTCACATAATTACACATGCCACATTCAAATCAACATTGTTCCTATGCTCTGGTTCCATTATTCATAATATGCAAAACGAACAAGATATCCGAAAAATAAACTGCACTAAAAACACACTACCAACAACAACAACCATAATAACCATCAATGGAATAGCTCTAGCAGGCACCCCATTCTTATCAGGATTCTACTCCAAAGATATAATCATCGAAACCATGATAAACGCCAACATCAACGCTTGAGCCCTAATAGCAACACTCCTCTCAACAACTATAACATCAATTTATACCATACGAATAATCTTCTACACGACAAAAAAATTTTTTTGCTATAAGCCCGTCATTACCCAACAAGAATCAAACCCACAACAAACACTCCCTCTAATTCGCCTCACCCTTGCTGCAATGACAATCGGGACCATACTAATACCAACCATATTAAACACTACAAATCTACTAACAACATACATAAAAATAACCCCAACAATAACAATCGTCGCAGGAACATACATGACAACAGAAATAACTATAAAATTACAAAACACTACGACAAGCTGAAAATTCATCTCACACCTAGCATTTTTTAAGTTACTACATCGAACCTTACCATTAAAAATACTAAAATTTAGCCAAAAACACTCAACCCAACTAACAGACTTAATATGACTAGAAAATATAGGCCCAACAACAATTGACCTATTTAACACAACCGCCTCAAACATCATCTCAACGCAAAAAGGACAAATCAAAAAATATCTTACAGTTCTACTAATCGCAACAACTATTCTCTTATTAATACAACTGACCCTTACCTTATAAGACCCAAATGAAACCCAACGAACTAACTCTAATACCACAAACAATGCCAATAATAACCCAAACCCAACAAACAATAGATAGTACCCCCCACATGAGTATAACAATGAAACACCAACACAACCCAAACCTAATCCATACACACCAAATGAAATTAAACCCAAAAACTTTCCCGCAATAAGAGTTAATGTTATAAAACAAACAACCAAAAAACCAAAAAAACGGCCCCCCAAACCCTCTGGATATACATCCCCCGACATAGCAACAGAATAAGCAAATACAACCAACATCCCACCAAGATAAATTAAAAACAAAATCAAAGCCGAAAAAGAACTTCCCATTTCAGCCACTATAACACACCCGAACCCAGAAGCCAGCACCAACGCCAACGCACCATAACACGGAGAAGGGTTACATGCAACTCCTACCACCCCGACAAAAAAAGCTAAACTCACTAACAACATAAAATACACCATTTTCACTAGCAATTCTAAGCCAGACTTCTGAAATGAAAAATCAGTGTTGTTATTCAACTATAAAAACACACTTATGACCCACCACAAAGCACAATCCCCTATTATAAAAGCAATTAACCCACTAATTAATCTCCCCACCCCATCAAATATTTCAGCATATTGAAACTTCGGATCGCTACTAGGAATAACCCTAATTATTCAACTTGTAACAGGAATCTTTTTAGCCGCTCACTTTACAGCCAGCACAACCATAGCCTTTGACTCAATAATCCACATTCTCCGCGATGTAAATTTTGGCTGACTAATACAAAACATCCATGCAAATGGAGCATCAATATTCTTTCTATGCATTTATATACACATCGGACGAGGGATTTATTATGGATCTTACTTATACAAAAAAACATGAAACATTGGAATTATCTTGTTATTTTTAACAATAGCCACTGCATTTATAGGCTATGTATTACCATGAGGACAAATATCATTCTGAGCTGCCACTGTAATTACAAGCATAATCTCAACAATCCCATATTTAGGGGATCCAATCATTCAATGGGTCTGAGGAGGATTTGCAGTAAATGAACCAACACTAACCCGATTCTTCACATTCCATGTAATTACCCCATTCATTATTTCTGCCTTCACAGCAATCCACTTAATATTTCTCCACGACACCGGATCAAACAACCCCACAGGCCTTTCATCCACTATTGATATAATTCCGTTCCACCCATACTTTTCTTTTAAAGACATTTTAGGAATATCAATAATATTAATATTATTCATAGCCATGACCCTATTAATACCAAACCTTCTAATAGAATCAGAAAACTTCCGCCAGGCCTCACCACTCACCACACCAGCACACATCAAGCCAGAATGATATTTCCTATTTGCATACACTATCCTACGATCGATTCCAAATAAATTAGGGGGCACACTAGCCCTAATCGCTTCAATCATAATCCTAGCAGCCCTACCAACAACCCACCTATCAAAACAACGAACAATAGCTTTCCGCCCAACTTCACAAATTATATTCTGAATTTTCATCTCGAACATCTTCATTCTTACATGAGTAGGAGGACAACCAGTCCGATACCCCACCATTGAACTAGGCCAAACAGCATCCCTCATCTACTTCAGCATACTAATTGCCCTCATACCAGGAATCTCAATCCTAGAAAATAAAATCCTGTACCAAAAATGTCCTGATAGCTCAAAATCAAGAGCGTTAGTTTTGTAAACTAAAAATGGGTTTAACCCTCAGGATTTTTCCCTTTTATTTATATGTATGTATAACATATTATGTATTACCTCATGTCTAATACATATATACATACTATTATATCTCATAACACATATTATGTTTATAGTACATTACATTCTCCTCCCCACGCCTAATAAGCACGTCATACCTTTCCAAAACAGCCATTTCCTTGAAGCTCGTATCAGATGATTTATTTACCTGACTTCTCACGAGAGATCACCAACCCGCCATTATAAGGTTTCCTCTTACCAGTCTCGTGGCGCCTTTAACTAAGTTACCGCTACAAATATGACCTTTCCAAGACCTCTGGTTCCTATCTCAGGCACCTTCAAACCTCTATCCGCACGTAATGTTTTTTCCAAGACCTCTGATTAATGAGTGTGCTGCATCTCACCCGTGACACGACATTCCTTGGCCCTCCCGGCATCTGGTAATTTTTTAAACTCCTTCCCTTCAGCCTCATTTCAGAGTGATATTAATGACACTTATTGTAAGGTCCATTATATGAACAATCCTTTGCCCACATCTCTCAAGCGGAGCGATATCTTTTCATGCTCGATAGACATATTATATACCCAACCAACTTCATTTTAGCAGGAATTAATCTAAAATGATAAATCATTTGATCAAACAAACAAACGTTCATTCGTGACCAATAATGTGTCTTAAAAAAACACACATAATATTACATGTTTAAAGCACACACAGCCAATGTTTTACCTTAAACACTCTAATATTTATCAAACATCATTTAACAATACAATTTAACCAAAA